AATGAATTGCCTGATAAAAAGGATTACCTTGATAGGGTAAATAATGTAATATCCATTACATTCATTAAAATTATATTTAATAGAATTAAACTATTTCTAATAGTATCAAAAACTATTGTGCATCATACACTAAAATATATTTTTATTTATATAAATTTTTATAAATTATAAAAAGATAAGCTAATTAAGCTACTGGGTTCATACCCCATTTATAAAGGTTTTAATCCTTTTCTTTTTAATTTATAATAATTCATATAAAATTTTATTTATTCTTATTTTAATAATAAGAACAATAATTACTATTTCAGCAAATTCTTGATTAAGAGCTTGAATAGGACTTGAAATTAATTTATTATCTTTTATCCCCCTAATAAAAGATAATAGAATAATATCAAATGAATCTTCACTTAAATATTTCTTAACCCAAGCTTTAGCTTCTTCTATTTTATTATTTTCAACAATTTTATTTTTATATCAAAATAATTTTATAAATCAAATTTTTATAAATAATTATATTAATATAATAATTTTATCTTCATTATTAATAAAAGTAGGAGCTGCCCCCTTTCACTTTTGATTTCCAAATGTTATAGAAGGATTAAATTGATTAAATTCATTAATTTTAATAACATGACAAAAAATTGCTCCTTTAATATTAATTTCATATTTAATAATTAAATTTTTAATTATTTTAACAGTTTTATTATCTGTTATTATTGGAGCTTTAGGAGGATTAAATCAAACTTCTTTACGTAAATTAATAACTTTTTCTTCAATTAATCATTTAGGTTGAATATTAATAAGAATATACTCTAATGAATCTCTATGAATAAATTATTTTTTATTTTATAGATTTTTAACATTTAATTTAATTTTATTATTTAATACTTTTAAAATATTTCATATTAATCAATTATTTTCATTATTTTTTTTTAATAAATCACTAAAATTTTTTTTATTTTTAAATTTATTATCTTTAGGAGGGTTACCTCCTTTTTTAGGGTTTATCCCTAAATGATTAACAATCCAATATTTAACATTTAATAACCAATTATTCATTATAACAATTATGATTGTTATATCTTTAATTACATTATATTTTTACTTACGGTTATGTTACACTGCTTTTATATTAAATTATTTTGAAAATAACTGAATTTATAAAATTTATTGAAATAACTTATCAATAAACTTATATTTATGCTTATCTTTTATTTCTTCTTTTGGTTTATTTATTATTAGATTTATTTATTACTTAATTTAAAAGTTAAAATTAAAAAAACTTTAAGTTAAATAAACTAATAGCCTTCAAAGTTATAAATATAAGAATACTCTTTTAAGTTTTAATAATTTAATTATTCCTTTAGAATTGCAATCTAATATCATTATTGACTATAAAACCCAAATTTTTTTGATTAAAAAGAATAATTCTTATAAATAGATTTACAGTCTACTGCCTAAACTTCAGCCATTTAATCGCAACAATGACTATTCTCTACTAATCATAAAGATATTGGGACTTTATATTTTCTATTTGGAACATGAGCTGGAATAGTGGGTACTTCATTAAGAATTTTAATTCGTGCCGAATTAGGTCACCCTGGGGCATTAATTGGTAATGATCAAATTTATAATGTAATCGTAACTGCACATGCTTTCGTAATAATTTTTTTTATAGTTATACCAATTATAATTGGAGGATTTGGAAATTGATTAGTCCCATTAATACTAGGAGCTCCTGATATAGCTTTTCCTCGAATAAATAATATAAGATTTTGACTTCTCCCTCCTTCTTTAACCTTATTATTAGTAAGAAGTATAGTAGAAAATGGAGCTGGTACAGGATGAACAGTTTACCCCCCACTTTCAGCTAATATTGCTCATAGTGGAGCTTCAGTTGATTTAGCTATTTTTTCTTTACATCTAGCAGGTATATCCTCAATTTTAGGGGCAGTAAATTTTATTACTACAGTAATTAATATACGTTCAGCAGGAATTTCTTATGACCGAATACCTTTATTTGTTTGATCTGTAGTAATTACTGCTTTATTACTTTTATTATCTTTACCTGTATTAGCAGGAGCCATTACTATACTTTTAACTGATCGAAATTTAAATACTTCTTTTTTTGACCCCGCAGGAGGAGGAGATCCTGTTTTATACCAACATTTATTTTGATTTTTTGGACACCCTGAAGTTTATATTTTAATTTTACCTGGATTTGGTATAATTTCTCATATTATTAGTCAAGAAAGTGGAAAAAAAGAAACATTTGGTTCTTTAGGAATAATCTATGCTATATTAGCAATTGGATTATTAGGGTTTATTGTATGAGCTCACCATATATTCACTATTGGAATAGATGTAGATACACGAGCTTATTTTACTTCAGCTACAATAATTATTGCAATTCCTACCGGAATTAAAATTTTTAGTTGACTAGCTACTCTTCATGGATCTCAAATAAATTATTCCCCAGCCTTACTATGATCTTTAGGATTTGTATTTTTATTCACCGTTGGAGGATTAACAGGGGTTGTTTTAGCAAATTCATCTCTTGATATTATTTTACATGACACTTACTATGTAGTTGCTCATTTTCATTACGTTTTATCTATAGGAGCAGTATTTGCTATTATAGCAGGATTTGTACATTGATACCCCCTATTTACTGGATTTACTTTAAATAGTAAATGACTAAAAACTCAATTTACTATTATATTTATAGGAGTAAATTTAACCTTTTTTCCACAACATTTTTTAGGACTAGCAGGTATACCTCGTCGATACTCTGATTATCCAGATGCATATACAACATGAAATGTTATTTCAACTATTGGATCTACAATTTCATTAACAGGTATTATTATATTTATAATTATTGTTTGAAAAAGATTAATTAAACAACGACAAGTAATTTATCCTATACAATTAAATTCTTCAATTGAATGATATCAAAATATTCCACCAGCAGAACATAGCTATTCAGAATTACCTTTATTATCTAACTTCTAATATGGCAGATTAGTGCAATAGATTTAAGCTCTATATATAAAGTATCTTACTTTTATTAGAAAAATGTCAACATGAGCAAATTTAAATTTTCAAGATAGAGCCTCTCCTTTAATAGAACAACTAATATTTTTTCATGATCATTCTATACTAATTTTAACTATAATTACAGTAATAGTAATATATATAATATTCATATTATTTTTTAATACCCAAATTAATCGATTTTTATTACATGGACAAATAATTGAATTAATTTGAACAGTTTTACCAACTTTTATTTTAGTATTTATTGCTTTTCCTTCTTTACGATTACTTTATTTATTAGATGAAATTAGTGATCCTCTTATTACATTAAAAGCAATTGGTCACCAATGATACTGAAGTTATGAATATTCAGACTTTCTTAATATTGAATTTGATTCATATATAATTCCTACTAATGAATTAGAATTAAATAGCTTTCGATTACTAGATGTAGATAATCGAGTTGTTATCCCTACAAATCATCAAATTCGAATTTTAGTTTCTGCTGCAGATGTAATTCATTCATGAGCAGTACCTGCACTAGGAGTAAAAGTTGATGCAACTCCTGGTCGACTAAATCAAACTAATTTTTTTACTAATCGACCAGGATTATTTTTTGGACAATGTTCAGAAATTTGTGGAGCAAATCATAGTTTTATACCAATTGTAATTGAAAGAGTGCCCTCAAATTATTTCATTAAATGAATTTCTAAATTAAGTTAAACATTAAATGACTGAAAGCAAGTACTGGTCTCTTAAACCATGTTATAGTAATCTAGCAATTACTTTTAATGAAAAAAAAAAAAAAAAAAAAATTAGTTAAACCCCATAACATTAGTATGTCAAACTGAAATTATTATTATTTATAATATTTTTTAATCCCTCAAATAGCCCCTATTAGATGATTAAGCTTATTTTTATTATTTTCTTTAATTTTTATATTATTTAATATAATAAATTATTTTATTTATTTACCTACAACATCTAAAAATAAAGATTTAAATAAAATTTTAACAAATTCAATGAATTGAAAATGATAACTAATTTATTTTCTGTATTTGACCCTGCCTCTAGTATTTTTAATTTATCTTTAAATTGATTAAGTACTTTTATTGGATTATTAATAATCCCCTCTATATACTGATTTATACCCTCTCGTTATCATATCATTTGAAATAACATTTTATCTACTTTACATAAAGAATTTAAAACTTTATTAGGAGACCCTAACCAAAAAGGTACAACTCTTATTTTCATTTCATTATTTAGTCTAATTTTATTTAATAATTTTTTAGGACTATTCCCTTATATTTTTACAAGCTCAAGTCACTTAGTATTAACTTTAACATTAGCTTTACCTTTATGATTAACTTTTATAATTTATGGATGAATTAACCACACTCAACATATATTTACACATTTAGTTCCTCAAGGAACCCCTTCTGTATTAATACCTTTTATAGTATGTATTGAAACTATCAGAAATATTATTCGTCCTGGGACTTTAGCTGTTCGATTAACTGCTAATATAATTGCAGGACATTTATTAATAACTTTATTAGGAAATACAGGCCCTTCTTTAACTTCTTCTATTGTAATAATTTTATTAGTAGTACAAATTGCTTTACTAATATTAGAATCAGCAGTTGCAATTATTCAATCTTATGTTTTTGCAGTATTAACAACCTTATACTCTAGTGAAGTAATTTAATATTAATGTCAACCCATTCAAACCACCCATTTCATTTAGTTGATTATAGACCATGACCATTAACAGGAGCTATTGGTACTATAACTTTAGTTTCAGGTATAGTAAAATGATTTCATCAATATAGACTAATTTTAATTATAGTAGGTATAACAATTACTATTTTAACTGTTTACCAATGATGACGAGATGTCTCACGAGAAGGAACTTTTCAAGGATTACATACATATATAGTTACAACAGGTCTACGATGAGGTATAATTTTATTTATTTTATCAGAAGTACTATTTTTTTCATCATTCTTTTGAGCTTTTTTTCATAGTAGATTATCTCCGTCAATTGAATTAGGAACTTTATGACCCCCTATAAGAATTACCCCTTTTAATCCTTTTCAAATTCCACTATTAAATACAACTATTTTATTAGCTTCAGGGATTACTGTTACATGAGCTCACCATAGTTTAATAGAAAATAATCACACTCAAACAACTCAAGGTTTATTTTTTACAGTTTTATTAGGAGTATATTTTACAATATTACAAGCATATGAATATATTGAAGCTCCCTTTTCAATTGCAGAAGCTGCCTATGGATCTACTTTTTTTGTTGCAACAGGATTTCATGGTATTCATGTTTTAATTGGAACTACATTCTTATTAATTTGTTTAATTCGACATTTAAATGGTTACTTTTCAAAAAATCACCATTTTGGATTTGAAGCAGCAGCATGATATTGACATTTTGTTGATATTGTTTGATTATTTTTATATGTATCAATTTATTGATGAGGAGGATAAAATATATTTATATAGTATAAAAGTACATATGACTTCCAATCATAAAGTCTATTAATTTAATAGTATAAATAATCTTTTCAATTATATTAATATCTTTAATTATTGCCTTATTAACAATTGTTGTTATACTATTAGCAACTTTTTTATCTAAAAAAAGCTATAGAGACCGAGAAAAAAGATCTCCTTTCGAATGTGGATTTGATCCTATATCTTCTTCTCGATTACCTTTTTCTTTAAAATTTTTTTTGATTACAATTATTTTTTTAATTTTTGATGTAGAAATTGCATTAATTTTACCAATAATTTTAATTTTAAATTATTCAAATTTAATAATTTGAACATTAACTTCTATTATTTTTATTTTAATTTTATTATTAGGCTTATACCATGAATGAAATCAAGGAATATTAAATTGATCTATATAGGGTAATAGTTAATTTATAACATTTGATTTGCATTCAAAAATAATTGATTATTCAATTTACCTTAAATATGAAGCGATTTTATTGCAATTAGTTTCGACCTAATACTAGGTAAATTTACCCTTATTTTTTAATTGAAACCAAAAAGAGGTATATCACTGTTAATGATAAAAATGAATAGTATAATTCCAATTAAAGAAATATGAAGTTCAAAAAAAAGCTGCTAACTTTTTTATTTAATGGTTAAATTCCATTTATATTTCTATTTATATTTTTATATTTATATAGTTTAATTTAAAACATTACATTTTCATTGTAAAAATAAAATATTTTTTTTATAAATTACTTAATTTAATTATTTAAATTATTTAAAGATTAATAAATCTCCCTAACATCTTCAATGTTATACTCTAATTATAAGCTATTTAAATATAAAAAAATTAAAAATATTATTAAAATTATAAACCATAATACAAAAATTAATAAATAAACCTTTAAATTATTATTTTGTAATATATAATTAGATTGAGAATATATAACTAATTGTTTATATAAATTTTGACTCCCCATAAATTCTGATCATCCTTGATCGAAATTTTTAACTACAATTATCCCAAGTTTCAAAGAATAATTAATAACCCCATAAGTAGAAATATAGGGTATAAATCATATAGACCCTACAAACATAGTAAAAAAATAATTATTCAAAGATTTATTAGAAAAAAATAAAGTAATTTTAGATAAAAAATAACCTAGTAATCCCCCCACAATACAAACAAATAAAGTTATAAATTTTAAATAATAAGGTAAAATAATAGTTGAAGGAGTTATAAAAATAATTCAACTTAATATACTCCCCCCAATGATTCTTATTATTATTAACACTAATATACCTTTTAATATAACTCAACTTTCATCATTTAAAACATTTAATGAATTGCAATTTAAATCCCCAGTTATAGAATAATAAACTAATCGTAAAGAATAACAAACAGTTAACCCTGTTGAAAAAAAAAATAAAAAATAAATAAATAAATTTATTATACTTATAGAAACTATTTCTAAAATTAAATCCTTAGAATAAAATCCAGCTAAAAAAGGTATACCACATAAAGCTAAATTAGCTACATTAAAACATGAAGAAGTTAAAGGTATATATAATCTTAACCCTCCTATCAATCGTAAATCTTGAGAATTATTTATATTATGAATAATAGCTCCAGCACATATAAATAAAAGAGCTTTAAATAAAGCATGAGTTAACAAATGAAAAAAAGCTAATTTATAATACCCTATAGACAAAATTATTATTATTAAACCTAACTGTCTTAAAGTGGATAAAGCAATAATTTTTTTTAGATCAAATTCAAAATTTGCCCCTAGTCCAGATATAAATATTGTTAAACCAGATAATAATAATAATAATTGACCTATTATAGAATTATGAACTAAAATATTAAAACGAATTAATAAATAAATCCCCGCTGTTACTAATGTAGATGAATGAACTAAAGCAGAAACAGGTGTTGGAGCTGCTATTGCTGCAGGTAACCAAGAAGAAAAAGGAATTTGAGCTCTTTTAGTTATAGCGGCTAATACCACTAAACCTCCAATTAAAATCATTTCATGATCATTATTTATAAATTCTAAATAATAAATATAATTCCATCTTCCATAATTTAATATTCAAGCAATAGCTATTAATAATATTACATCCCCAATTCGATTTAATAGCGCTGTCAATATTCCAGCATTATAGGATTTAATATTATTAAAATAAATAACTAAACAATAAGAAACTAATCCTAACCCATCTCAACCTAATAAAATTCTAACTAAATTAGGACTAATAATTAATAATATTATTGAACTAACAAATAATAAAACTAATATAATAAACCGATTAATATTTTCATCTCCTCTTATATACTCTTTTCTATAATAAATTACTATAGAAGAAATTAATAAAACAAAAGATATGAATATTAATCTTATTCAATCAAATAAAAAAGTTATTACAATTCTTATTGAATTTAAAGAAACTACTTCTCATTCTAAAAATAATACATATTCATTTATAATAAAAAAAAGAGAACACACAAATAAAATAATTCTTACAAAAAATAAAATTATAAAATTAATTAAACAAATAGATAAATACTTCACAATTTAAAAAGAATAATTCTTATCATTGACACCACAAATCAATATTTTTTTTAAACTATTTAAATTTTTTATAATCATAATAAACATAATTCAGACTTAAATACTAATAAATTTAAAGGAAATCAATGTAAAAATAATAATAAATATTCACGATTATACCCTATACTAAAAGAATAAATACCAGAATATAACTTTCCATGTTGTCTATATGCATATAAGTATAATGTATAAGCAGCACTAAAAAAAGATAAAAAAATTAATATAATTATAGATAATCAAGATCAACTTACAATTCTATTTAATAAAGAAATTTCTCCTAACAAATTTAAAGTAGGAGGAGCAGCCATATTAGCAGAACATAATAAAAATCATCATAAAGTTATTGAAGGTATAAAATTTAATAACCCTTTATTAATTAATAAACTTCGTCTTCCTAATCGTTCATAAGTAATATTGGCTAAACTAAATAAACCAGATGAACATAGCCCATGAGCAATTATTAAAGTATAAGAACCACAAATTCCTCAATAAGTTATCGTTATTAACCCTCTTAATACAATTCCTATATGAGCAACAGATGAATAAGCAATTAATGACTTTAAATCAGTTTGTCGTATACAAATTAATCTAACTAAAACTCCCCCTACTAAACTAATTCTAATGAATCAATAATTATATTTAATTCCTATACACTGTAAAAAAAAAAAGACTCGTAATAAACCATACCCCCCTAACTTTAATATAATTCCAGCTAAAATTATTGATCCAGAAACAGGTGCTTCTACATGAGCTTTTGGTAATCATAAATGAACTAAAAATATAGGTATTTTCACTAAAAAAGATATAATTAATGATAAATATAATACAAAATAATTAAAATTAAAATTATTTAAAATATAAAAAGTTATAGTATTTAAACTATTATATAAATAAAAAATTGCAACCAATATCGGTAAAGAAACTAATAAAGTATAAAATAATAAATATATCCCCGCTTGTAATCGTTCAGGTTGATACCCTCAACCTAAAATTAAAAATAGAGTAGGAATTAATCTACCTTCAAAAAATAAATAAAATATAAATAAATTTATACTAGAAAATGTTAAAAATAATAATAATAATAATAATAAAATATTTAATAAAAATAAATTTTTATAATTATTTAACTTATTAATTGAATCTCTTGCTATTAATATTAAAGAGCAAATTCAAAATCTTAATAAAATTATACCATAAGAAAGTAAATCTATTCCTAAAAAATAAGAAATTCTTACCCAATAATTTAAATAATAATTATAAATAATTAAAATAAATATAATTATAAATAACATATTTTGAACCATTCAAAATATATTTTTTATAAAACAAAATGGAATCAATAATAATAGCATAAATAAAATTTTTAACATTGTAAAATATTAAAAGATTGAAAATAATCATTTCCATAACTACGAATTATAGACACTAAAATCGATAATCCTAATACCCCTTCACAAACTCTAAAAGTTATAAATACCATACTAAAATAATTTTCATAATTTAATATATTTAAATAAATAAATAATATATAAAATAAAGATAATACAATATATTCTAAACTTAAAAGTATAGATAATAAATGCTTTCGATTAGAAATAAAAATTAAAACTCCTATTATTATTAAAAAAAAAGGTAACCCTCAATTAAACAATATTATCATTAGTTTTAATAGTTTAACAAAAACATTGGTCTTGTAAATCAAAAATAAGAAATATTTCTTTTTAAACTTCAAGAAAAAAGAAATATCTTTATCATTAATCTCCAAAATTAATATTTTAATTAAACTATTTCTTGATATTATACAACTTACATTATATAGCCTAACTTTAATAATTAGATTTGTATTTATACAAATAAATCACCCTCTTAGTATAGGCCTAATACTTTTAATTCAAACAATTATAATTTGTTGTATTTCTGGTCTAATAACAAAAAGATTTTGATTTTCTTACATTTTATTTTTAATTTTTGTTGGAGGAATACTAGTTTTATTTATTTATGTTACTTCATTAGCTTCAAATGAAACATTTTCATTTTCAATAAAAATAGCTATAACATTAATAATTAATTTTATTTTATTAATAATTATTATATTTTTTATAGATAAAATAATTTTAACTTTTAATAGAATAAATAATGAAATAACTTCTATTATTAGTATTAATTCTTATATTAATGAAAATACATTAAATTTAAATAAATTATACAATTACCCCACAAATATAATTACTATTTTATTAGTTAATTATTTATTAATTACATTAATTGCAGCTGTAAAAATTACTAAATTATTTTATGGTCCTCTCCGATCAATAACTAACTAATGAATAAATCAATACGAACTACCCACCCAATTTTAAGAATTGCAAATAATGCTTTAGTAGATTTACCTTCTCCAATTAATATCTCTACATGATGAAATTTTGGATCATTATTAGGGGTATGCTTAATTATTCAAATCCTTACAGGATTATTTTTAGCTATACATTATACAGCTGATATTAGTTTAGCTTTTAATAGAGTTGATCATATCTGTCGAAATGTAAATTATGGTTGATTATTACGAACTTTACATGCTAATGGTGCATCTTTTTTTTTTATTTGTATCTATTTACATGTAGGGCGAGGAATATATTATGGATCTTATTTATTTACTCCAACTTGACTATCAGGAACAATTATTTTATTTTTAATAATAGCAACTGCTTTTATAGGATATGTTCTTCCTTGAGGTCAAATATCTTTTTGAGGAGCAACTGTTATTACTAATTTATTATCTGCAATTCCTTATTTAGGAACAACCCTTGTACAATGAATCTGAGGAGGATTTGCTGTTGATAATGCCACTTTAACACGATTTTTTACTTTTCATTTTATTTTACCTTTTATTGTTTTAGCAATAGTAATAATTCATTTATTATTTTTACATCAAACAGGGTCTAATAACCCTATAGGATTAAATTCAAATTTAGATAAAGTGCCCTTTCATCCATATTTTTCATATAAAGACTTAACTGGTTTTATTATTATAATTTTTATACTAGTTATATTAACATTATGAAACCCATACTTATTAGGAGATCCTGATAATTTTATTCCTGCTAATCCTTTAGTAACTCCTATTCATATTCAACCTGAATGATATTTTTTATTTGCCTACGCAATTTTACGTTCAATCCCTAATAAATTAGGGGGAGTAATTGCTTTAGTAATGTCAATTGCCATTTTAATAATTATACCATTTTATAATTTAAGAAAATTCCGAGGAATTAAATTTTATCCTATTAATAAAATTTTATTTTGAATTATAGTATCAATTGTAATTTTATTAACATGAGCAGGAGCCCGCCCAGTAGAAGACCCTTTTGTTATTATTAGTCAAATTTTAACTGTTTTATACTTTTTATATTATTTAGTAAATCCATTAATTACTAAATGATGAGATAATTTATTAAACTAATTTACTAAATTAATTATATTAGTTAATGAACTTGAATAAGTATATGTTTTGAAAACATAAAATAGAAATATTAATTTTCTATTAACTTTACTAAAATTTATTATTTAAATTAAATTTAAAAAATAAATTTTTAACCCAACAAAAAATAATAAATAATTTAAAGAAAAAGGTAAAAATCTTTTTCAAGCTAAATATATTAATTTATCATAACGAAACCGAGGTAAAGTCCCACGCACTCAAATAAAAATAAAGGAAATAAACATTAACTTTAAATAAAAATCAAAACTAAAAATATTACCCCCTAAAAAAATTAAAGAAAATAATATACTTATAAATAAAATACTTGCATATTCAGATAAAAAAATTAATGCAAACCCTCCTCTTCTATATTCTACATTAAATCCAGAAACTAATTCTGATTCTCCTTCAGCAAAATCAAAAGGAGTTCGATTAGTTTCAGCTAATGAAATAATTAATCAAACAAAAGCTAAAGGGTACAATATAAAAATAAATCATATATACATTTGATAATAAAAAAAATTTAATATATTATAATTATTAATTAAAAATACAAAGGATAATAAAATTAAAGCTAAACTAACTTCATAAGAAATAGTTTGAGCAACTGACCGTAACCCCCCTAATATAGCATAATTAGAATTTGAAGATCACCCAGCAATTATTACTGTATAAACTCCTAAACTTGTACAACACATAAAAAAAATTAATCCTAAATTAAAAGAAAATAATTTAATAAAAAAAGGTATACACATTCAAAGCAATAATGATAAAAATAATGAAAAAATTGGTGAAAAATAATAAGATAAATAATTTGATAATAAAGGATAAGTTTGTTCCTTCGTAAATAATTTAATTGCATCACAAAAAGGTTGAGGTAACCCTATTAAACCAACTTTATTTGGCCCTTTACGAATTTGAATATATCCTAAAACTTTTCGCTCTAATAATGTTAAAAAAGCAACTCTTACTAAAACACAAATAATTAATATTAAACTTATAATTAAAAACAAAACAATTTCTATATAAAACAAGTACTATTTGTAATATAAATTACATTTATAAATTCTAAATTTATTACATTAATCTGCCAAAATAGTTATATAAATAAATTAATTATATTCTTATTTATAAAATAAAATTATTTATATATTTAATCCTTTCGTACTAAAATATATACTTTTATTAAAGATAGAAACCAACCTGGCTTACACCGGTTTGAACTCAGATCATGTAAGATTTTAAAAGTCGAACAGACTTTAAATTTAAACGGCTACACCTAAAATTATATCTTAATCCAACATCGAGGTCGCAATCTTTTTTATCAATATGAACTCTCCAAAAAAATTACGCTGTTATCCCTAAAGTAACTTAATTTTATAATCATTAAAAATGGATCAACTATTCATATATTAATGATTTAAATTTTAAAAGTTAATTAAATTTTATTATCACCCCAATAAAATATTTATAATTATCATAATTAAATTTATCTATAAAATCAAAATAAATAAAAATATAAAGATTTATAGGGTCTTCTCGTCTTTTAATTTAATTTTAGCTTTTTGACTAAAAAATAAAATTTTATTATAAATTTAAATGAAACAGTTAATATTTCGTCCAACCATTCATACTAGCCTTCAATTAAAAGACTAATGATTATGCTACCTTTGCACAGTTAAAATACTGCGGCCATTAAAAAAAATTCATTGGGCAGGTTAGACTTGAAATTAATTACTAAAAGACATGTTTTTGTTAAACAGGCGAATATTATATTTTTGCCGAATTCTTTACTTAAACTTTTCAATCATAAATTTAATTATACAAAAAAAATATACTAATTATATCATTATTAATTTATTTTTAATATTTAAATAAATATTTTAATAAAAATTTAAAATATAATAAATAATTTAATATAAAAATTAATTTATAACAAACTTAATAAAAATTGATACTTCTAAACATATAATATTTTAAATAATATTTATTATTTATAAAAATTTATTTTATAGCTTATCCCATAAAATATTACTTTTTAAAATTTATTTAATTTAAATAAATAAATAAATATATTTTAAAAACTAAATTAAATTTATTTCTTAAAAAACTAGATACCTTTAAAAACGAATAACATTTCATTTCTAATAAATTATGCAAAATAATTTTATTACATTAACTTTTATAATTTATTAAATCTTTTAAAATCGAGAAAAATATATTAATTATTTTTTATTTAATAAACTCTGATACACAAGATACAATAAATAAAATTTTCTTTTTAAATAAAAATTTTTCATAATATTTCAATTTTATTTCACAATACTAATAAACTATAATTAAAATTATTTTTTTTATATACTATACTAAAACATTTATATTTTATAATTATTTTTAATAATTAATTTTAAACCAAATAATAATAATAATAAATAATTATTAATCAATTTATATTGATTTGCACAAAAATCTTTTCAATGTAAATGAAATGCTTTTCTAATTAAGCTTTAAATTGATTCTAGATACACTTTCCAGTACATCTACTATGTTACGACTTATCTTATTTTAGTAATAAGAGCGACGGGCGATATGTACATATTTTAGAGCTAAAATCAAATTATTTATCTTTATAATTTTACTATCAAATCCACTTTCATTAAATTTTTCATATTTAAATTCATATAAATAAATTTTATTGTAACTCATTTATACTTAAAAATAAACTACACCTTGATTTGATATTAATTTTAATATAAATTATAGAAAATTATTATTCTTATAAAATATTCTAATAACAACGATATATAAATTGAATTACAATTTTAAGTAAGGTACATCGTGGATTATCGATTATAAAACAAGTTCCTCTGAATAGACTAAAATACCGCCAAATTTTTTAAGTTTCAAGAACATAACTAATACTACTCAAATAAATTTAATTACATTTTAAATAATAGGGTATCTAATCCTAGTTTTTAATTAAAATTTTTTAGCTTCAATCATTTTTTATTTAAAAAATCATAAATAAAATAAAAATTTCACTTAATAAATTATTTTTTATTTTCATAAAAATATTTAACTTTAATTGATATAATTTACTTATATTATTTGTTTAACCGCAACTGCTGGCACAAATTAAGTTAATATTAATTAATATTTCTATTTCTAAATTTCTTTAATTAATAATATTAATTACTGCAAATATAAATATAAATTTATTAAATATAATAAATACTTTTAAAGTAAATAAATAATCACACAAAAATTTACATATAATATAAATTAATAATAAATTTTTTAAGCCAAAATAAAACTTTATAGATTTATTAAAATTATTATGTTTAATTTATATAAATATATAAGTATATTTAATAGTAACTAAAATTAGTTTTTATTAGAAATTTATTAAAATTATATTTTTATATTTAATTTTTAATTAAATTTTTAAAAATATTAAAAATTAAATAACTTTAATTATTTATTAATAAATATTAATGTGTGTATATATAAATAATTAAAGTTAGTATTTCTTGGATATCACACTTTACTTATATAAATATATCCCCTAATATAATTATATATTTATAATAATTTTTAACTTTTACAAAAAAATTTATTAAAATAAATATAATATCTTATTAATATCTAAAATTAATTATTATTATATAATTTTTAAATTCTATATTTAATAAATATTAATAATATATTTATAAATAATTAAAGTTAGTATTTCCTGGATATCACACTTTACTTATATAAGTATATCCCCTAATATAATTATATATTTATAATAATTTTTAACTTTTACAAAAAAATTTATTAAAATAAATATAATATCTTATTAATATCTAAAATTAATTATTATTATATAATTTTTTTAAAAATTTTAAATAATTTATAAAAAATAAATACATTTATTAATAAATAACTAAAATTATTTAATTTTTAATATTTTCAAAAATTTAATTAAATATTAAAAATTAAATATAAAAATATAATTTTAATAAATTTCTAATATTTATCAATCTTTTTTTTTTTTTTTTTTTTTTTCGTTATATATATATAAATATTTATATATAATTTATAAGAAGATAGATTACAAAATCTATACTCTTAAAGATAATATAGTTAAAATAAATTTTTAATTATTGATAAATAAAATAATTATTTATTTAATTATAAAAGTTTACATTAAAAATGTAAGTAATATATATAATATTTATATATATATATATTATATATATTAATAAATTATAAATAATTATAATATTTCTATAAATTATTTAATATTTCTTCAAAAAAACTTTAATTTATATATATAATCGCTAAGTTTATAAATTATATAATCTATACTCTTAAAGATAATATAATTATGGGATATTTATAATTATTAATAAATATAATAATTATTTATTAAATAATAAGGGTTTACATGACGTTAGTCTCTAATATATAATATATATATATATAAATTATATATATATTATTAAATTATAAATAATTATTATTTATATAGATAAATTATTGGTATAAATATATTAATAAAATTTTAAATTATATTTAAAGAATACATCGTTCGATGTATCATCTTTAAATATAATTTAAAATTTACTAAACTATTATATCGGTTTATATAAATAATTTATATATATATATACGTACACAAATATATATTAATTCCCCTATTAAATCCATACTATAAAATTAATAAATAATATATATATATATAAATTATTTATATCATTAAAAATTTTTGTGTAAATTTACTTATTTTAATTATTTAAATTTAAATTAATTCAAAAATAAAAAATAATTTAGTTTTATTAAATACCTTATAAA